TGAAGCGCGCACAGAACCGGAAGCGCCCCTTGTTTCAAAGAGAGGAGGACGGGTTATTCACATTTAATTTGATGGTCAGAGGCGAATTGAAAGCTAAGCGGTGGTAATTAGAAAGACCCCCGGGGAAAAAGATAGATGTCTCCTACGTTACCCGTAATATGTGGAAGTATCGACGTAATTTCATAGAGTCATCCGGTCTGAATGCTACATGAAGAACATAAGCCAGATGACGGAACGGGGAGACCTAGGATGTAGAAGATCATAACATGAGTGATTCGGCAGATTTGGATTCCTATATATCCACTCATGTGGTACTTCATCATACGATTCATATAAGATCCATCTGTCTAGATATCATCATATACATCTAGAAAGCCGTATGCTTTGGAAAAAGCTTGTACGGTTTGGGAATGGAAGAAGCTTGTACGGTTTGGGAAGGGGTTTTGATTGAGAAAAAAGAAGAATCTACTTCAACCGATATGCCCTTAGGCACGGCCATACATAACATAGAAATCACACTTGGAAAGGGTGGACAATTAGCTAGAGCAGCAGGCGCTGTAGCGAAACTGATTGCAAAAGAGGGTAAATCGGCCACATTAAGATTACCATCTGGGGAGGTCCGTTTGATATCCAAAAACTGCTTAGCAACAGTCGGACAAGTGGGTAATGTTGGGGTGAACCAAAAAAGTTTGGGTAGAGCCGGATCTAAGTGTTGGCTAGGTAAGCGTCCTGTAGTAAGAGGAGTAGTTATGAACCCTGTAGACCATCCCCATGGGGGCGGTGAAGGGAGAGCCCCAATTGGTAGAAAAAAACCCACAACCCCTTGGGGTTATCCTGCGCTTGGAAGAAGAAGTAGGAAAAGGAACAAATATAGTGATAGTTTTATTCTTCGTCGCCGTAAATAGAAACATTGAAAATTGAATCTTTGGAATTGGAAATAATGTGATGGGCGAACGACGGGAATTGAACCCGCGCATGGTGGATTCACAATCCACTGCCTTGAGCCACTTGGCTACATCCGCCCCTTCCCTTATCTAGCTAAAGGATTTTCTCTTTTTTCCATTCATCATTATACTTCAGATTAAGATCGAGATATTGGACATAGAATGCCAATTTAAAAAATGGAAAAAAAGGAAAAAAAGGAGTAATCAGCCGTGACACGTTCACTAAAAAAAAATCCTTTTGTAGCTAATAATTTAGCGGGAAGGATTGAAAAACTCAACAGGAGGGAGGAGAAAGAAATCATAGTGACTTGGTCTCGGGCATCTACCATTATACCCACAATGATTGGCCATACAATCGCTATTCATAATGGAAAGGAACATTTACCTATTTATATCACAGATCGTATGGTCGGTCACAAATTGGGAGAATTCGCACCTACTCTCACTTTCGTGAGACACGCGAGAAACGATAATAAATCTCGTCGTTAGTCGTTCTACTAAGTATTCATGTGAAAAGCCTTATCTTAATAGTATTTATAAGAGTATTTAGACTTAAGATTATAGTAAGAGTATAGGTATATTTCTTTTTCTAGTATACTAATATACTCACTTTTCTGACTTATCTTATACTATACTTCACCTAGGCACTTATCATTCATTGGCGGGGGAGAACTTTTATGATAAAGAACGAAAATTCAGATAGAGAAGCAAAAGTGTTAGCTCAACATATATGTATGTCTGTTTTCAAAGCAAGAAGAGTAATTGATCAGATTCGCGGACGTTCTTATGAAGAAACACTCATGATATTGGAACTAATGCCTTATAGGGCATCTTATCCAATTTTAAAATTAGTTTATTCTGCAGCAGCAAATGCTAGTCATAATATGGGTTTGAATGAAGCTGATTTATTTATTAGTAAAGCTGAAGTCAACAGAGGTGCTATTGTGAAAAAGTTAAGACCCCGGGCTCGAGGGCGTAGTTATCTGATAAAAAAAACCACTTGTCATATAAAGATTTTTTTAAAAGAAAAATCTAAATTTTAGATTCCTATTTAGAAAAGAAAAAATGGATGGAAAAATAATAGAAAAATATGGGACAAAAAATAAATCCACTTGGTTTCAGACTTGGAACAACTCAAAGTCATCATTCTTTTTGGTTCGCAAAACCAAAGAATTTTTCCAAGGGTCTACAAGAAGATGAAAGAATACGGAATTGTATTAAGGACTATGTAAAAAAAAATAAGAGAATATCCTCAGGTTTCGAAGGAATTGCCCATATAGTAATTCAAAAAAGAATAGATTTGATTCAGGTCATAATCTATATTGGATTTCCCAATTTATTAATAGAAGGACGAACACGGGGAGTCGAAGAATTACAGATGAATGTACAAAAAGAATTTCATTCTGTAAACCGGAGACTCAACATTGCTATCACAAGAATTGAAAAGCCTTATGGACAACCTAATATTCTTGCAGAATATATAGCTTTACAATTAAAGAATAGAGTCTCATTTCGAAAGGCAATGAAAAAAGCTATTGAATTAACTGAACAAACGGGTACAAAAGGGATTCAAGTGCAAATTGCAGGGCGTATCGACGGAAAAGAGATTGCACGTGTCGAATGGATCAGAGAAGGCAGGGTTCCCTTACAAACAATTCGCGCTAAAATTGATCACTGTTCCCATACAATTAGAACTATCTATGGAGTCTTAGGCATCAAAATCTGGATATTTGTAAACCAAGAATAAGAAAAGAAAAAAGAAGAAGAATGGACCTTTCTTTATTTCGCCATTCTGGTCATCGATAGAAAAAATTTATAAACTCTTTTCTTCTTTTTCTTAATCAAAGAAAAACGAACAATTCTAATTCTATAAGGTTGAATAAAAATTTGATTTACCCTTTATTTAATTTATATTTTAGTATAATTGCTATGCTCAGTGTGTGACTCGTTAGTTTTTTCTTTAGAATTGAGAATTTAGATTGAAAAAAACAGGCTAACCCCACTATAAACTTAGTAACTATCAAAACTAAAGAAACTCAAAACTAATAACCAACTTATTGCTTCGTATTGTCGATATCCCAAGAAACAGTCACTATATGACTGAATCGATCATATAGTTGTAGCATTGTAGCAACTGAAATTCTTTTCATAAAAAAGAAATCTGATTATGAATTGTGAAAAAAAAAGGGATGTAGAAAAATGGAAGGATGATAGAAAGAGAGAATAAAGATCTCAATGATATATGATTCCCATATGTATGGTTTATGAAAAATTACCCCATAAAAAAGGCAGTGTTATAAAGCATCAACATCAATATAAAATAAAAATACAAAGTATACAATTACAATACAATAGAATAAGAAATATACAAATAAAAAATAGAAAGAAGATAGAAACATAGAATAAACATAGAATAAATAAGAAATAAAATAAAAGAAAATAAATGAGATTCAAATAGTTAAATAATAATATTTAACTAATAATATAAAGAATAGAAAATAGAGAATAATTGAATCGAGCTTCGGGTTAAGAAAAACTGAGGAAATTGACTCGGAAACAAATAAGAGATTTTGTTGAGAGCTCCATTGCAGAGTTCAGGCCTAAACATTAATGGAGAAGCTATGGGAACGATGGAACCTGTGACTACATAGGATTTTCTTGAAAACGAATCAATCCTAATGATTCATTGGGTAGGATGGCGAAATGAACCAAGAAAAAATGGATTTCTTCTGAATGGTCATGGATTGATCCTACAAATGAAGGAGGAAAGAGTAAATATTCGCCCGCGAAACCTTTCTTTATTTTGAATTCTTATTTCATTTAAGGATTTCATTTATTGGCGTGATTCAATTTCAATAGAGGTAAAGTAAAATACTTTAGAAATCTTGATAAAAGAAAGAAGCATTATATATAAACAAACACACCTAGTTATCTAGTTAGTTATATATAAAGTTACCTATGTAACAAATTCAATATACAATATAAAAGAAATTAGTATATTCTTTCTTTTCATTTTGATAGAATGAAATACATAAATACATGTGTATATTGAATATTCTTGAATCATTTCATTCGCGAGGAGCTGGATGAGAAGAAACTCTCATGTCCGGCTCTGCAGTAGAGATGGAATTCAGAAACAACCATCAACTATAACCCCAAAAGAACCAGATTTCGTAAACAACATAGAGGTAGAATGAAGGGAATATCTTGCCGAGGCAATCATATTTGTTTTGGCAGATATGCTCTTCAGGCACTTGAACCTGCTTGGATCACAGCTAGACAAATAGAAGCAGGGCGAAGAGCAATGACACGATATGCACGTCGTGGTGGAAAGATATGGGTACGTATCTTTCCCGACAAACCTGTTACTGTAAGACCTACAGAAACACGTATGGGTTCGGGCAAGGGATCCCCCGAATATTGGGTATCCGTTATTAAACCGGGCCGAATACTTTATGAAATGAGTGGAGTATCAGAAACTGTAGCCAAAACTGCTATGGAAATAGCTGCATGCAAAATGCCTATACGAACTCAATTTGTTATTTCAGGATAGGTAAACAAAAGTAAAAGAAGAAGGAAGGAGTATTGAGAATGAAAAAACAACCACAGATTTCTTTATCTCTGGACAGACAATATTTCTTTTTTCCATTATCCCTTGCATTGAAATAAGAGATTCAAATAAAAATGATATGATTCAACCTCAGACCCTTTTGAATGTAGCGGATAACAGTGGAGCTAAAGAATTGATGTGTATTCGAATCATAGGAACCGGTAATCACCGATATGCTCATATTGGCGATGTTATTGTTGCTGTAATCAAAGAAGCAGTGCCCAACATGCCTCTAGAAAGATCAGAAATAATTAGAGCTGTGATTGTACGCACGTGTAAAGAACTCAAACGTGACAACGGCATGATAATACGATATGATGACAATGCAGCGGTTATCATTGATCAAGAAGGAAATCCAAAAGGAACTCGAATTTTTGGTGCGATTGCTCGGGAATTGCGACAGTTGAATTTTACTAAAATAGTTTCATTAGCACCCGAAGTCTTATAGATGAAAATAGGATATATCCTATCTATTCTATATATAGAAAATAGAAAATAGAAATAGAATATTCAAATATCTAAAATAGATCCGATTAATAGATTGTGTCTCATGCATATATTTGAGATTTAGAATAATTTTTTAGAATTGAATAATTTCAAAAAAAAAATTCAATAAAAAATAAAACAAAAAAGAAGCATGTTTATTATATAAAAATGAGGAGGCACCAATAACTATAGTTCGTCATGGGTAGGGACATTATTGCCGATATAATAACTTCTATAAGAAATGCTGACATAGATCAAAAGGGAAGAGTTCAAATAGTATCTACTAATATCACTAAAAACATTGTGAAAATACTTTTACGAGAAGGTTTTATTGAGAACGTTCGAAAACATCAAGAAAGTAAAAAAAATTTCTTGGTTTCAACCTTACGACATAGAAAGACTAGGAAAGGGAATAAAATGATTTTAAAGCGTATAAGCCGACCCGGTCTACGAATCTATTCCAACTATCAACGAATTCCTAAGATTTTAGGTGGAATGGGAATTGTAATTCTTTCTACTTCTCGAGGTATAATGACAGATCGAGAAGCTCGACTAGAAAAAATTGGAGGAGAAATTTTGTGTTATATATGGTGATTCTCCTGGGGTACCCCAATTTTCTCTCGAACTTACTATTTGTAAAATAGAGAGGAGAAGTGAATTATAGAACTCTTCCTCTATTAGTTGATACTTAAAGGGGGTTCCCTGGAATGAAAGAACAAAAATTGATTCATGAGGGTTTAATTACTGAATCACTTCCCAACGGTATGTTCCGAGTTCGGTTAGATAATGAAGATCTAATTCTAGGTTATATTTCAGGGAGAATCCGGCGCAGTTTTATACGTATACTACCCGGAGATAGAGTCAAAATCGAAACGAGTCGTTATGATTCAACCAGGGGACGTATAATTTATAGACTTCGCAAAAAAGATTCGAACGATTAGATCATTCTTTTAAACATCCTTTTCGTAGGGATATAATTCGAAGTTCAAAAAAGCAATAAACTGATTCTTGTTTCCAAAAAAATAGATTCAGAATGAAAGTAAGGAATTCTAAATATGAAAATAAGGGCTTCTGTTCGTAAGATTTGTGAAAAATGTCGCTTGATTCGTAGGCGGGGGCGAATTATAGTCATTTGTTCCAATCCGAGACATAAACAGAGACAGGGGTAATCCTTCTCAAGTTCTAAATCAAGTACTTTTTCAAAACCATGTACATGTAAAAAGAAAGAAGAAAGGATTCGTTTTCATATGAAATGGATATCCCCGTATCTTTCTGTAGATTTCTGATTCTTCTTTCTTTTTCTTTTATTCTTATGAATATGATCTAATAAAATATGACAAAACCTATAGCAAAAATTGGTTTACGTAAGAATGCACGTATTGGTTCAAATAAGAATGAACGTAGAATACCAAAAGGAGTTATTCATGTTCAAGCGAGTTTCAACAATACTATTGTAACTGTTACAGACGTACGAGGTCGGGTGGTTTCTTGGGCTTCCGCAGGTACTTCTGGATTCAGAGGCACAAGAAAAGGAACACCCTATGCTGCTCAAGCCGCGGCATTTAATGCTATTCGTACATTAGTTGATCAGGGTATGCAACGAGCAGAAGTTATGATAAAAGGTCCAGGTCTCGGAAGAGATGCGGCATTACGAGCCATTCGTAGAAATGGGATGCTATTAAGTTTCGTACGTGATGTAACACCCATGCCGCATAATGGATGTCGCCCCCCTAAAAAAAGACGTGTGTAGAAATAAGAATTCAAGAGATTCCAAGAGAAATAAATGATTCAATGATCTGATCCAATAATCATAAAGAAAAGAAAAATAATAGTATGGTTCGAGAAGAAGTAGCAGGATCCACTCGAACACTACAGTGGAAATGTGTTGAATCAAGAGTAGACAGCAAGCGTCTTTATTATGGTCGTTTTGTTCTGTCCCCGCTTATGAAAGGTCAAGCCAATACTATAGGTATTGCTATGCGAAGGGCTTTACTTGGAGAAATAGAAGGAACATATATCACACGTGCAAAATCTGAAAATGTGCTGCATGAATATTCTACGATAGCGGGTATTGAAGAATCAGTACATGAGATTTTAATAAATTTGAAAGAGATTGTATTGAGAAGTAATCTCTATGGAGTTAGGGACGCATCCATTTGCGTCAGGGGTCCAAAATACATAACAGCTCAAGATATCATCTCACCACCTTCTGTAGAAATAGTTGACACGACACAGCATATAGCTAACCTGACAGAACCAATTGATTTGTGTATTGAATTACAAATCAAGAGAGATCGCGGATATCGTATGAAATCCACAAATGATTCTCACGATGGAAGTTATCCTATAGATATTGTATCTATGCCTGTTCGAAATGCGAATCATAGTATTCATTCTTATGGGAATGAGAATGAAAAACAAGAGATACTCTTTCTAGAAATATGGACGAATGGAAGTTTAACTCCTAAAGAAGCACTTTATGAAGCTTCTCGTAATTTGATTAATTTATTGATTCCTTTTCTACATGCAGAGGAAGAGGACATGAATTTCAAGGAAAATGAAAACAGATGGAATCTACCCCTTTTTTCCTTTCAAGACAGATTCACTAATCTTAAGAAAAACAAAAAAGGAATTCCATTGACATGTATTTTTATTGACCAATCAGAATTGTCTTCCAGGACCTATAATTGTCTCAAAAGGTCCAATATACATACATTATTGGACCTTTTGAGTCACAGTCAAGAAGATCTTATGAAAATGGAAGATTTTCGCATAGAAGATGTAAAACAGATATTGGGCACTCTACAGAAGCATTTTGCAATCAATTTACCTAAGAAAAAGTTTTCATTTTAAATCCATTGGACTTTTTTTTTCATTTTTTAGTTTTTAGAAATAAAAAAAAGAATAGAATGAATTTTTAATCTTCGACACGGTCCATATATTTGCAGAATAGATCATAATAAGATAGATATATCTAGGGAAGATCCAGAAGGGGATCTTCCTTAGATACCTATGTCGTGGTATTTAACGGTTTAATCAATTTGAAAAAGACCTAAAGTTAGGGATTTCTCAATAGGTAAAGTTGCTCCAATACCTAACCAAAGAGCTACTGCGGTACCGATCAAAAAGACTGTTGTAGCTACTGGACGACGAAATGGATTTTGGAATTTATTGACATTCTCCAAAAAAGGTACTGTCAATAATCCTATTGGTACTGAAACCATTAAAAGAACACCCAATAACTTATTGGGTACTGTGCGAAGTATTTGAAATACGGGAAAAAAGTACCATTCGGGTAATATTTCCAACGGAGTTGCAAACGGATCCGCCGGTTCACCGATCATTGACGGCTCTAGAACTGCTAAGCCCACATTACATGCAATAGTGCCTAGAATTACTACTGGAAAGATATATAAAAGATCATTGGGCCATGCAGGTTCTCCATAATAATTATGTCCCATCCCTTTAGCCAATTTAGCTCTTAATACAGGATCATTCAAATCAGGTTTCTTTGTTATTTGGATAGGTGAATTATTGTAGATCCATCCCCCAAAGGAACCGGACATGATAATTTTTTATCATCCGGCTCGAGCAAGAATCAAAAGAATTACAGAAATAGATCCATAGAACATAAATAGGTCCTAGGTCCATAGAATATCTATATTTCATACATATCTACATATATAATGTAGAATGACTCTATGTAAGAAAAGATTTATCAAATTCCATTTCCCCGAGTTGCAACGATTCATTGTAAAGAATTCAGTTCTGGCAACAAGGAAATGCTCAATATCCAAGTAGGCTTACAAATTCGATCATGATCAAGTGCTTTTTGGATTGTCTCATTCATGTCTTTTGGTTGGTATTTATCCCCACAACATCTCGATTGTGTTACATACAAAAATACAAAGTTTTTACTTGTTACTAATAAAGTCTAGCCCCTGTGCTTCCTTAGATCCCTTATTTAACTCCGATAGTATCATAGATCAGGGTCGATGCAGAGGAAATGAATGCATCTACATACTATAAAAAACTTACTAAGATTACTAATAAAATGAATATGAAATACTAATACTAGCAATTAATTATAAGAAAATTACTAAAAAAAAAAAAAAGAAAAATTAAACAAAGTGGAATAAATAGAACATTGGATTCCACATCACTTATTCTAGGGATCTTACGGAGCCTGTTCATGCATGACATGATTCGGGTATGATCATAGAAAATATTCTCCTCAAGCGAACCGGCCTATCCTATGCTACATAAAGGGACTTACGTGATGGTTGGATGCGGAGACACATTGGGTTGTGAATTCCAACGTGGCAGATAAAATCATATATCTGCATGGACCAATCAATAGTTCAAGTCACACACTCCCATAATCCATCCTCTTTTAGGAAAATATACTTCAACTATTCGATTCGTATCAAATAAACAATACTTCAGAGTTGAATAGAAGTATCCAAATAACATGCCTTATTTTAAAATAATCCATATTTGTAGCAATGAAAGACTCTTGTTCCTCCCCGATATAATAAATTACAAATATCTATGATCTGCCTTCTCTATAAAGGACCCGAAATACCTTGCTTACGTATCATTGAAAAGTGCATTAACATAAATACGGCAGTAAGAAGAGGCAATACAAAAGTATGTAAACTATAAAAACGAGTCAAAGTGGATTGGCCCACACTAGCACTTCCACGTAATAATTCTACCAAAGGCGATCCTATTATAGGAATAGCTTCAGGCACGCCTGTTACAATTTTTACTGCCCAATAGCCAATTTGGTCCCGAGGTAAGGAATAACCAGTTACTCCAAAAGATGCGGTCAATACAGCCAGAACCACCCCTGTAACCCAAGTTAATTCGCGGGGTTTTTTAAACCCACCCGTAAGATACACACGAAATACGTGCAAGATCATCATTAGAACCATCATACTTGCTGACCATCGATGAACTGATCTAATTAACCAACCAAAGTTGGCCTCAGTCATTATGTATTGAACAGAGGAAAAAGCCTCTGTAACAGTTGGACGATAGTAAAAGGTCATAGCAAAACCCGTAGCTACTTGTACTAAAAAACAAGTAAGTGTAATTCCCCCTAGACAATAAAATATGTTGACATGAGGAGGAACATATTTACTAGTTATATCATCTGCAATCGCTTGAATCTCGAGACGTTCCTCGAACCAATCATATACTTTATTGAGATAGGTAACCCAAGAAAGACTCCCCCTCTGAGAGCCGTATATGAGAATTTCATCTCGTACGGCTCAAGCCGAAACACACAAATACTAGTTTCAACGGATATGGAATAGAGAGTTTAAAACTTCTTGTGGCTTAGCCGCTTGACTCGATTTGACCAAAAGATACGAAGTAAGAAGAATCCGGAATCTCTTCTTTGTGATGATAATGCCAAGAAATACAATCTCAAGTTGGCTCATCCATCTTTCTTTATGTTAATCCTGACAGGCCTCTTGAATATTCTCTTCCCTATCTTTTTTTTTTTGATAGGAATTCTCTTGTTGAGACCCTATGAATCAATTGAAACCTCAGATTCATACTAAAACCACGATGATTTAAGAAAACCAAAGCTAAACTCAAAGGTTTTCTGAGTAAAAACCATTTGATCATCACTTCTTTAATGAATGTAATAACTCAACAAAATCTAGAGAAAGAGATTTCTTTCGGTCAAAAGAAGTATGAAGTAAAAAATTGTTTGATTTATAAAAGACCTATTTCCATTTTTTTATACGAACTCGCTCTCTTTCTTTGTTGCACAACTCAAGTTGCCTTTTCTTTTCTTGATCTATTCTATAGAGTCCGTGCTCCAGAGACTAGAAGAAATATCTGACGAGGTAGAATCATCTTGATAGAGATGACAGGTCCATTCTCTGTATTCTCAATAGGATCAATTAGAACAAGTCACACGCTCATATTCCGGAAATGAAATATCGAAACAAATAAATTTCACGATCGAACTACCAGAATGGTCTATAAATACAAATCTTAGGTAATCTTAAGTTGAAGTATTCAGTATTTTAAGCATTAAGTAAGTATAAGTAAAATAATCTTTTTTGATTGAAAAACTAAGACTTCATAGTTTTTATGAACTAATTAATTGAAATTCCATCCAGTAAAACAGATGAATTATAAATTTCTAAAATAATAGATAGAAATATTGCAAATAGAGCCATTGCAACTCCCATAAGTGGTGTAGTCCCCCACCCTGGAGCTACTTTTCCATATTCCGAATTCAATGGTTTCAATAAACTCCCTACGCCAGTTCGTCTTGGCCCAGATCTAGAACTACTCTCAACGGTTTTTGTAGCCATAAATCCTCTTTTATCATGGGTTGAAATCTGTTGACTTTGTATACCATTCCGTTGTAGTTGTAAATAAACGACATTATCGTGATCCTTTGTGATCTTGAAATTATCGAAAAAATGGAAACAGCAACCCTAGTCGCCATCTCCATATCCGGTTTACTTGTAAGCTTTACTGGGTATGCCTTATATACCGCTTTTGGGCAACCCTCTCAAAAATTAAGAGATCCCTTCGAAGAACATGGGGACTAGTTGAAGTAATGAGCCCCAATATTAATATTGGGGCTCATTACTTCAATGGAAAAAATGAAAAATCATTTCATTTTTTAGTTGGAACTTTAGGTGGTTCTCGAAAAAAGATAGCGAAAAAAATTATCCCTAAAGTCGAAACTAAGAGGAATGTATAAACCAATGCTTCCATAGATTCGATCGTGGTTTACAATTATAGCTTCCACACCTATTCGTTTTGGATCATTTACTAAATAAATTCTAAATTGAGATTTAAAAATTACTAACAATTTACTATTACTAACTATTACTATCTATATAGTATGTCTATAGAATAGAATATCTATATAGTCATATCTTATTACTAGGATATTCTATTTCTTCTTTCTACTATAGTCGTGTGCTCTTCCGATCTATTTTTATTATTCTTATTCTAGTTCTAATTTTTCTATATTATTCTAATAGTTTAATAGAATATATTATTCTATTTATACATAAAAATAATAAAAATATAGAAAGAAAATAGAAATTCTAGCTTAATTCTAGAAATTCACAAATTAGAAATACTAAAGAAATACTAAATAGCTAAATACTATATATAAATCTAATATCAATTTCTATATTCTAAATACTAGAATAAAAGAAAATAGAAATAGAGGAAAAAGATGGCAAAGGGATTTTGTATCAGACTACTTGTCTCCTTGTAGTTGGATCTCCAAGTTTTTGGAATGCTCCAAATTCCACTTGAGCATCCAAATCTGGATCAATACCGGCAAAAACATCTCTGAACAAGGTTCTGGCACCGTGCCAAATGTGTCCGAAAAAGAAGAGCAAAGCAAACGTAGCATGCCCAAAAGTGAACCAACCCCTTGGACTGCTACGAAAAACACCATCGGATTTCAAAGTAGCCCGGTCTAATTCAAAGATTTCACCTAATTGGGCACGTCTAGCATATTTTTTCACAGTAGCAGGATCACTATAAATGACTCCATTGAGTTCGCCACCATAGAATTCAACAGTTACCCCTACTTGTTCAACACTATACTTGGATTCTGCTCTTCTAAAAGGAACATCGGCCCTCACAATTCCGTCTCCATCTACCAAAACTACCGGAAATGTTTCAAAAAAGGTAGGCATACGACGTACAAAGAGTTCGCGCCCTTCTTTATCTCTAAATAGGGGGTGCCCTAACCACCCAACAGCTATTCCATCCCCATTATCCATTGAGCCTGCTCTGAATAATCCCCCTTTCGCCGGATTATTACCAATGTAATCGTAAAAAGCTAATTTTTCGGGAATTTTAGACCAAGCTTCCGATAAGCTCAGATTTTCGGCTAGTCCGGCCCCAACCCTTCGATATATTTCTTGCTGGAAGTATCCCTGATCCCACTGATAACGGGTGGGGCCAAATAATTCGATTGGGGTAGTTGCTGAACCATACCACATAGTTCCAGCAACAACGAAAGCTGCAAAAAAAACAGCAGCAATACTACTGGAAAGCACAGTTTCAATATTACCCATGCGTAATCCTTTGTATAGACGTTGAGGCGGACGGACACTAAGATGGAATAGGCCCGCTAATATGCCCAATGTACCTGCTGCAATATGATGAGAAGCTATTCCCCCCGGAACAAAAGGATCAAAACCTTCCGCACCCCACGCTGGATTTACAGATTGTACTTTTCCAGTTAGTCCATAAGGATCAGACACCCATATTCCAGGACCATATAAGCCTGTTACATGAAATGCACCAAAGCCAAAGCAAGCGACTCCTGAGAGAAATAGATGAATTCCAAAGATCTTGGGCAAATCCAAAGAAGGTTTTCCCGTACGTTCATCACAGAATATTTCTAGGTCCCAATATACCCAATGCCAGATAGCTGCCAAGAAGCACAAGCCAGAAAACAAGATATGTGCCCCTGCCACACCTTCATAACTCCAAATGCCCGGATTCGTTATAGTTCCTCCCGAGATATTCCAACCCCCCCACGAATTGGTTATTCCTAAACGAGTCATGAAGGGTATAACGAACATGCCTTGTCTCCACATCGGATCAAGAACAGGGTCAGAGGGATCAAAAACCGCTAATTCATATAGAGCCATCGAGCCGGCCCAACCAGAAACTAGAGCTGTATGCATTATATGGACAGAAAGTAATCGACCGGGATCATTCAATACAACAGTATGAACACGATACCAAGGCAAACCCATGTAAATACCCCTTTCTGAAAAAGAAATAGACATTATGTAACTTTATCGCATTGGAAAAGACTAGACCGTGTATTTCACCTGTTCGGTAGATTTTGTATAGGAAAGGATTGATATTTCTTTTTATTCCCTTCTTTTCTTTTTAATGAATCTTTTTAATGAAATAGAATAGAAAGAATTTGAAATAGAAAGAGAAGGAAACAATTTTCTTTCTTTCTATTTAGAAGAACAAAGAGAAACAGATCTTATTCTATACCCGATAAGTACCAATACGCAATGGGAGGATTTTGAGGGAAAAAGAATGCATAGATACTTTTTTCTCATTCGAAATCATTCGAACAATCGGCTGATCCGATCGATCCCGTTCGTTACAATTTTTCTTTCTTCATTCTGTCTTCCTCTATGAACCTTCCAGTCCTATCTATATAGAAAGTATATAGATATACTAATATTCTAAATTAGAATAGATATACTTCTATATAATAGAAATAATATAAGATAATCTAAGAATATAAGATTCTAAATAGAAAGAAGATTAAAAGATCTAAAAATAGAATATAGAAATAGAATATATAGAATATCTAAGATAGAAAAGAAGATATAAAAAGAAAAGAAAAAAGAAATATATATAGAATATCAAAATAGAAAAGAAAGAGAAAAAATGATGAAGACAATAAAACAAACCATTGTTACGTTTCCATATTAAAGTAAAGTATAGTACTTCATTTTTTTCTTTATCTTAATGCCCATTGGTGTTCCAAAAGTACCTTTTCGGAGTCCTGGAGAGGAAGATGCAGCTTGGGTTGACGTATAGTGCGACTTGTCAGACATATTGGTCATATGGTATTTCCCCGTTATCTCCCCCGATCGAGTATTCTCTGTTTCGCCCAATCCAATAAAGATATATTCAATATTGTATTGATTGAATCATCAATAATTCGGAGCGTGAAGCACAATAATTCCTATAGGGGATCCATATTATCAATTCAAAAATAATTGATGGTTTACTTGGACTGAGAAAATAAAGTATCCAGGCTCCGTTCAGAGAATACAAAATTGGTAATGGTAAGAGTAAAAGTAAGTAAAAGTAATATAATGGGAGTGTAAATGTAGTAATATAAATAAGAAATATTAAATAAAGAATCTAAAAAATAAAAGATAAATTTAATTAAATTCTTAATAAATTATGAACTTCATTAGTAATTAAATAGAATATAATAGAACTTACTATAAATAGAACTATAATAAAATCTTTTAATATAATCTATTATGTAGAATAGATGATGATTACACGATTACCGCTTTTATCATAGACTATTCTTAGACTTACTATAGGGATTATAGAAAACTGCCTACCAATGGAGTAGTATGATGAATACATCGAATATTTTGGGGAAAGGTATCAAACAATTGAAAAAAAAAAAGAAGTGGTACTGGAATCATTTGACCTATATGCGCAAATGGAATTCGGGAAAATCTTCCCCCGGAGTAGAACAAGAACCTAAAAGAATTGAAAGGGCCCATTCAGGAACAAGAAAATTACATCGTTATTTGAATTTCGATGAAACAATACATCAATGAGAAGTTAGTTCAATAAGTTCATAAAATTCTTTTTTCTTTTTTACATGAGTTTTGCCCTCCTTCCCATTCTAGAATGTAAAAAAGGAAAAAGAAATAGGACTGGAATCGACACATTGATTCTTTTTTTCGCAATTCTTTCGAACCGTATGCATCCAAAGGTGCACGTACGGTTCCTCAGGGATACAATTTTGCCCTAATCAACCGACTTCATCGAGAAAGATTACTTTTTTTAGGCCAAGAGGTTGATAGTGAGATCTCGAATCAACTTGTTGGTCTCATGGTATATCTCAGCATAGAAGATGATACTAGGGATCTTTATTTGTTTATAAATTCTCCAGGCGGATGGGTAATACCAGGAATAGCCATTTATGATACTATGCAATTTGTGTCACCGGATGTACATACAATATGTATGGGATTAGCCGCTTCAATGGGATCTTTCATTCTGGTCGGAGGAGAAATTACCAAACGTCTAGCATTCCCTCACGCTTGGCGCCAATGAGTTTTTTTCTTTGAGAAAAAAAAAGAATACTATGCCTTCGCTGTATCGAATATGAATCAAATTAAAGAATAAGTAATAATAGCATGGCACTTCGAGTTCGATATGAACAAACTATTATTGTTTTTTTTCTAACATGAGATTTTGTATCGAGATAGTAGTATGAAAGAAGAGTTATTCCCAATTTGATTTATGTGTCAAGCAAGAGTCAATTTCAGCGTCACAAACCATTATTCTTCCACACCAGAAGTATCTTTCTTCTTTTTATGTTATGAGAGAAAGAGTCAAAAAAATGGAAAAAATCATTTTCTCCTTCTTGGATCGTATCAAAAAGAAACTTTGGGATTGCTAAACAAACCACAGACGAGATAAATATATAAAGCAACAGAACCATCATAGTATCTTTTTTACTACTACGAAAGGAAGGGTGGTAAATGGATCATTTAACGATTTGGATCGGATGGGTTCTATTTCTTCTTTTTGATAGAATCAATTCTATCGAAAAAAGAAATTCCATTGCAGAGCCGTATGCAATGTACAAAAGATGCCCGTACGGTTGTTTAATTCTTTTTATTGTTATTTTGATTCCCCCTTACTTTAACCCAATCGTGCGATATATAGATAGAAGAACCGTTCATGATGTTATATCAATATCATCAGGGTTATGATTCACCAACCTGCTAGTTCTTTTTACGAGGCACAAGCAGGGGAATTTATCCTGGAAGCAGAAGAACTATTGAAACTTCGCGAAACTCTCACAAAAGTTTATGTACAAAGAACGGGCAACCCCCTATGGGTTATATCCGAAGATATGGAAAGGGATGTTTTTATGTCAGCAACAGAAGCCCAAGCTCATGGCATCGTTGATCTTGTAGCGGTCGAAAATTAAAATACTGGGGATTCCGTATAAATATACGAATTCCGTTTCAAATTTTGAAATTTCCGTGTGAATAGAAATCATTCATAATCATCAACCATCAGGTTAAGATCGATCTAAACCAACCCGCTCTATTCTATCTAGAATGAGATTCTATAGACATGCCATGCCAACCATTAAACAACTTATTAGAAACGCAAGACAGCCAATAAGAAATGTCACGAAATCTCCCGCTCTTCGAGGATGTCCTCAGCGTCGAGGAACATGTACTAGGGTGTATGTGCGACTCGTTCAGTTCAGATCATGAGTTTGAAGAAATGCAAAAATCTTTTCCAGTATGAACGACCACTACCGATGAATTAGGATAGATAGAGTGGAAGACGACTATCTAATTGACTATTATATAAATAGAGAAGATCTATAATCTACCTAATTATGTTATGAATTTATGGTTTCTATTGGTGCAAATCCAATCACTCCATTTGAGATGAGAAGGAATTCTCCATTGGTAACAAATAGTTATCCATTAAGCGGAGGAAAAAGGTTATGCTCCTATTCCTATTCTTGAAAAAACGGACTAACAGGGTCAGCTACCTAGCCAACTTTCAGAATTAAATGCCGTCACTGTATGGATAGCTTTTTTGTGAAAAGGACTATTACTTTCTAATTAGAATTGAAAAAAGAATTCTAATTGAAAAATGGATGGGTAGAGCCAAAGAGTGTGAACTATACAAGTTCACAATAAAATTCGATGAAATGAAAGAAGAGGCTCCGGTGTATAGAGAGGACCTCACCGTTTCAGAAGTTGCCATAGAAACGAGGGAACCCACTATTCTTTTTTATTTAGTAGCAGTCGAATTTATTATTTCCAGGCGAGATACTTTGAAGAAAGAAAAAATCGTGGTCGGGAAGGTCATAGTCGCAAAAGCCATTGGAATTTATATTTTATATATCGGAAGAATCCGTTTTGTTATTAATCGACCGGAGGAAAAGGATGACTGAAAGAAGAGAAATCAATTAGTTATTCAAGAAAGTTTCATTTGATTCAATGACCAGAGTTAAACGAGGATATACAGCTCGAAGACGTCGAAAAAAGATTCGTTTATTTGCATCAACCTTTATAGGGGCTCATTCAAGACTTACTCGAACGACTACTCAACAAAGAATGAGAGCTTTGGTTTCCTCTCATCGAGATAGGAGCAGGAAAAAGAGAGATTTTCGTCGTTTGTGGATCACTCGGATAAATGCGGTAACCCGTGAGGATAGAATATTCTATAGTTATAGCCTATTCATCCACAATCTGTACAAGAGACGATTGCTTCTGAATCGTAAAATACTTGCGCAAATAGCCCTATCAAATAAGAATTGTTTTGATATCATTTCAAATAAAATCATCAATCAAAAATCAAATACAAATCAAATAAAGGAATAAAAGAATCTTAATAGAATCTATTATACAGGAAACAAGAATGATTGAAATGAAACAGGATTTCCCGGAGAATGGACTCCGGGAAGATAGAAGAAAAAGAAATTAAGATTTGAGTAGTAGGAATAAACGAACATCTTTCAAGAAAAAAAAGATTTCTTCCCCATTTTTCCTTTTTTAGAATACAAGAATCAAATCTGGATTCTATTTTTTTTTTTCGAGCAAAACATTAATATGAGCTTGATTTCCTATTGGAGTTTTGAGGAGTATCTCTATTTATTTTTGGTTCTAGGACCAGTAGTTCTAGGGATCGACTCCACTCTCTCCAATTGTTTCTCATTATTACGAAAAGGTAACGAAGATAAAATACGAGCTTGTTTTATAGCAATAGTAATTAATCGTTGTTGTTTCAAGGTCAACCTATTCGTCCGTCTAGATAAGATTTTTCCTTGTTCACTAATAAATCGACTAATTAAACTCATGTTTCTATAATCGATTCGATCCCCCGATCCAATTGGGGGTAAACGCCTACGAAAAGATCGCTTGGATTTACGAAAAGGTTGTTTGGATTTATCCATGGTTTGCTTATTCCTTGTTTGTTTATTCCTTATATATAAAAGGATCTAGAAAATAGAATTCTATTCTTTTTTCTTATTCATTTAAGATTCGACCAAAATAGGATTTGGTTTGTATTATATATGTTAATGTTAAGATGTAAAGTTCTTACTCTTCCCGCTACTTGGAAAAATCACACACGCATTCCGTTCCATCTATTTCTTTATTTCCCCATGAATCGTATACTTTTGACAATAGCGACAAAATTTTCTAAATTCTAATCGATTGGGTGTATTGTGTCGATTCTTTTGAGTAATATATCTAGAAATGCCCGGCGATTCTTTATTGACACCCTTTCGAACACAACAGGTACATTCCAAAATCACTATAATTCTGATATCTTTACCCTTGGCCATGAACCTCCTTTTCATTTTGGATCGACTTCACTTTAGAACTCTCTTCATTTTCTTTTTGACCCAAACCAAATAAAAAAAAAGAATCTATATTCTATATTAATAAAAAAGTTACTAACTAGAAATAAAATTCGTAAATCTTTTCTTTTTCGAATTATTAGAATTCGAATGACTTCGAAGTACTATAATAGAAAATTTAATCACTATTAATTACTATAACTATAAAGAAAACTATAACTAATAAAGAAAGAAGAATAATAGTGACTAACGTAATAATTAAATTAATACAATTTTTTCTAACTATGAATTATTCCTATCCTAATCTCAGTATTTTCTTCTTTCTATATTAGAATTTCGTGGAACCGCCCCTAAACGACTGGATCCACATTTCCATTTCTTTTCCCCCAAATTCTATCGTAGATTCACTGTATTTTGACTGAAGTTCGATACACTCTTTCTTTTTTTTTTAGGATAGGAAAGAAAAATTAGGATAGGAAAGAAAAAGAGAGCGAATTTGGAGACATGTTACGTAGAATTGTATCTCAAATATTCTTCATTTCTTCACACTTCATTTCTTCACAGATCAATACAAGAATTCAATCAGGATTAAAACAGGATTAAAAAAAAGGGAATGACAAGGCATCCGGAAATAAACGATTAATTTCTATCAATAGACCTGCTAAAGACCCAAACCATAGAGTGGTTAGCACAGGTGCCGTTGAGAGATATGTTTTGATATCTCGCATTGAAAATCCTCCTTCTTCTTTTATTTTTTTTTTCTTATTTATTTGAATTATTTATTTGTATTGTATATTGTAATACATATATAGTTCTAGTTCGATAT